TTGGGCAAATCCAAAGAAGGTTTTCCTGTGCGCTCATCGCAAAATATTTCGAGATCCCAATATACCCAATGCCAGATAGCTGCCAAAAAGCATAAACCAGAAAACACAATATGTGCACCAGCTACACCTTCATAACTCCAAATACCCGGATTTGTTGCAGTACCCCCTGTGATACTCCAACCACCCCATGAATTGGTAATTCCTAAACGAGTCATGAAGGGTATAACAAACATACCCTGTCTCCACATTGGATCAAGAATGGGATCAGAAGGATCAAAAACTGCTAATTCATACAGAGCCATCGAACCGGCCCAACCAGCAACCAGTGCTGTATGCATTATATGAACAGAAAGCAACCGGCCGGGATCATTCAATACAACAGTATGAACACGATACCAAGGCAAACCCATGGAAATACCCCTTTCGATAAATAGACACTATGTAACTTTATTGCATTGGAAAAGACTATACTATGACTATTCTATGTACCTCCCTTGTTCAGTGGATTATTTCCGAACAGGGTGTTCATTCTGTTGGTAATAAAATAATGGAACAACTCTGGTCTTAGAAACAAAGAGAAGCAGGTTTATTCTATACTCGATAAGTACCAATACGCAATGGGGGTTGATACCATTTTCTCTGAGCGAATGCGTGCATACTTATTCATCGCCCTATTCAAAAAAAATTCAATACTCATTGATAAAAGATAAAGAGAAAGGAACCTGAATTCACTGGCTAAGCCTTGCAGTACCCCCTGCTTGGAGGATCGGCTACTGGTATATGGCTCGCTCCATTTATGCGACTCGTTCCCTCTTCACCAATTACTTACCATTTTCATCAGCTTCCACAAGCATCTCTTTTCAATCGAGTCACTTAACGCCCTTCGCCTTTCACGGGGGAGAAAGTGGGACTCTTTAAAAAGGCGGCGCTAACAATGCAAGTAGCGACGTAGCAGCGTAGGGGGTCGACCCTTCTCCCAACCCGAAGCTGAGTGGGCGGGCCTAAAGGCAAGAGCATGGTCCTGCCATTGATCATGGGTCAACGACGGAACAAAGAAGTCAAGTAGGTTGTTCCTCCGTGTCCTACTAATTGCGTAAGTCAGAGAGTAGCTCTTTCTTCTTTCATATATGGTACCATCCCTCACATCCTCCTGTCTTCTTAGTCTTCGTCTGCTCTCAATGAGTCAATGCCCGGAACAGGCTCTGAATGAAATAGAAATCCCGTTAGTAAAGTCACCCTCTGACTATGGGTAGCTGGCTTGATGATTGATCTCGGTGATTTCCACCCGTCTCTCTAAGGATGGATCCCTTTTGCCCTCTTTTTGAGGCAAGTCCTATACCTGTAGGGTGGGATTCTTCCTTTCTAGCAGCTCTCAAAAGGCTTCCAAAATGGATTGAGTCCTAAGCCGATCCCTTGAGACTAGCCGGACAATGGAGATAGGTGTGGATATGCATCTTTGAATTCATTAGCTCGCACCAAGATCTACCTCCTAACCACAGAACCTCAGAGTTCTATCAACCAACAGCTTCATAGAGAAAGGAGTCACTAAGGGGCGAGCAATAGGTTTAGCTCAAAAAGAGGAGGATATATAGATTTGCGTGCGGAAGAACTCTGCCTGAGAGCTATGCCTGAGAAGTTAGCCCGAGAAGCTTGAGCGGTTCAAGAATCCGGTTTCTTTCTTCCTCTGGTTGAGTCAATAAAGCTAGCTGCTGCTTTTAAACTATACTGATGTAGTGGGCGGTAGTTGGAAGCACAGTACGGGCAGAAGCAATCCCCAAGCATCATTTTAGAGCTCATTAGTCTTAGTGTGAAACCCAAGAAAAAGGGGAAAAAGTACTCCCCAAAGAATGCGCACCTTTAGGGATAACAAAGTCAATCTCTAGTCTATATATACTAGAGTTCTTATATATATGATGTCCAATTCAGATCGGCTTAATAAACCGCAAGTCTGGCTTCGACAAAACGGTACTAGCCACCATAACAGGGGCAATCTTTATCAGGATGTACTGGAATCATAGGTTGGAGTTTATAATAGAACAGACACAGAACTGGATTGAGGATTAATAGACTAATATATATTAAGAAAGGGATGACAATCTACTAGCTGGAGATTGTGCAAAAAACACTGTACTCCAAGTACGCCTTGATAATTGGATAGAATTATCTTGGGGAGTAGAGAAAAGCCTAAGTTTAATCCTATTTAAAAGACAAACTAAAACAAAAAATGCTGAACAAAGCGTGGTTATCCATCTGGATAAAGGGGTTCAGGACGCAGCGGACACACAAAGGTATCAAGCTTTTGCTTTGAATAATTTGATTGCTGAAGTTCGTGTGCTCAGCAAAGAGCTACCTGAGGGTGATAGTAAGCTTATCCAATTAAATTACCAAAACTGGCTTGTAAAATCTGAATTACAAAAGATTAATAATGTCGTTAAAGAGTACGACAACCTCTTACGTCTTCGTCTTGGGCAAGATTACGAGGGCAACCCTTTTGATGTGATACCTTCATTTCCCGTAGAAGAGAATAGTGAAAAGATCTTAAATGCTGATTTGGATTTCCCTCCTTTGGCAAAAGAGGATTCAGACGACAAAGTTTTAAGTGGTAAGGATTCAGACTCTGAGTCTGCAGAAAGTAAAGCTTTGAGGACAAAGGAGGAAGAGGAAGCTCGTTTTAAAAAGAATGCTTGAGGAGGTTATGTCAAATCGCTCTTACCGACGATGCAAACTATTCCACTTTAAGGCATTTCGTTGCAAGCAAATAGAGCAGAGAGCTTACCCTTTCTTTCTATTAGAGTCGTGAGCTTGTTGTAGTCGGTCCTATAAGGGGAACCTTGCTACTTATTTGCTATATCTCCGCGTCTTTGCGCGGCTCGGCTCGTTCTTCAAGCCCTGCTTCTCCTCACTCCTTGCGCTCTATCAATTTCTTTTTCATTGAAAGATTAGATTCAAGTTCCAACTAATGGCACTTTTCCAATAGAGTAAGGCAAGGAAAGGAAGGTGTGGCATACTTTTTATTCGGTTTAGGCCTATCGGGAGTGAAGAAGGAGAGCAGAGATTCTATCCGGGATCACAAGATATTTTGAAATTTTGAGTTATACTAAAAGGAAGGGCCTTACGTGGGTCAACGTATATAATCAATAACTTTTTGAAGCAATCAATTCCGATTAAGAAGACCTACTTCGAATCCCTGTGGAAGAATAGAATCATAAAAGCGAGGCGATCGGCTGTGAGCAGCAGGAAGAAGAGTCCGTACCACAAGTTGTACGTTCAGCGATTATCAAGCTGATGACCCAATAAAGGATAGCTTCTTTAGAATGGAAGATAGTCACTAAATACAATATAGAGTATCAAAGGAAAGCTTTCTTTAAGTCCTTTGTCCTTTTTCCCGTTATATCGGTTTATGTAATTATCACATAAAAAGAAATCCTATCTCTACTTCTGCTAACGCAGGCGAGAATTGGGCAAGTTGGTGTGCTAATCCGATCAGTAGATTGATGAGCTGCCAATACGGGCATACGGAAAAGAAAACCTAAGTTAGGAATATTTTCTTCCCTTTCCACCGGACCTTGGAAAAGCACTTTAGGCGATAGCATAAAAAGCTGGCACAATAATTTGTATGTGTTACATATGGGGCCGGCCCCTTTCTCTATTGATCAGTAAGAACTGGATCAATTGCTTTGTAGGCCTTGCTTCTTTCTTTATCAACTTAATCTTACGCTGCTTAAGCACCTTAGGCACACTCAGCCCCTATTACATGGCCTTTCTCTCACCTGAGACACATTCTTTTATTCTCTTTCCCTTGAGCCTGGTATTAATTCTTTATAGCCTTCTTTCCTTGGCGAGAAGGGATCGTCTCACACCTGGCAATCTTCGAGGAGAGAGTGGCCTTACGAGGGTTTAGAGACTAAAGACGATAGCGGCGGGACGGGATTAGGCTTTTTAGGAAAAGTTCCTTGCTGCGGAAGAAGTGCGCGTCTTGCCTGGATCGCTATCTTACTTGCAATAGTGCTTTTTTCTATTTGAGCTTCCCTTATTCCTTTTATCGAACATAATGATGCGAATCGAGCTTTAATGAGTTCGAATATGCAACGTCAAGCAGTTCCACTTTCTAGGTCCGAGAAATGCATTGTTGGAACTGGGTTGGAACGACAAGCAGCTCTAGATTCAGGGGCTCTTTATATATCCGAACGTGAGGGAAGGGTCGTTTATACCGATACGGATAAGATCGTTTTATCAGGTAATGGAGGTACTCTAAGCATTCCATTAGGTCGGTATCAACGTTCGAACAAAAATACTTGTATGCACCAAAAACCGCAGGCTCATCGGGGTAAATACATTAAAAAGGGGCAAATTATAGCTAACGGTACTGCTACGGTTGGTGGAGAGCTTTCTTTGGGGAAAGGCGTATTAGTAGCTTATATGCCGTGGGAAGGCTACAATTATGAAGATGCAGTACTCATTAGTGAACGTTTGGTATATGAAGATATTTATACTTCTTTTCACATACGGAAATATGAAATCCAAATCCATGTCACAAACCAAGGTCCCGAAAAGGTTACTAGGGAAATACCCCATTTAGAAGCCCACTTACTCCGCAATTTAGACAAAAACGGAATTGTGATACTGGGATCTTGGGTAGAGACGGGTGATATCTTAGTAGGTAAATTAACGCCCCAGGTGGTAAAAGAGTCGTCGTATGCCCCGGAAGATAGATTGTTACGAGCTATCCTTGGCATTCAGGTATCCACTTCAAAAGAAACGTGTCTAAAACTACCTATAGGCGGTAGGGGTCGGGTTATTGATGTGAGATGGATCCATAACCATAAGAAGGGGGGTTCCAGTTATAATCCAGAAACGATTCGTGTATATATTTTACAGAAACGTGAAATTAAAGTCGGCGATAAAGTAGCTGGAAGACACGGAAATAAGGGTATTATTTCAAAAATTTTGCCTAGACAAGATATGCCTTATTTGGAAGATGGAAGACCTGTTGATATGGTCTTTAACCCGCTAGGAGTACCTTCAAGGATGAATGTAGGACAGATATTTGAATGTTCACTTGGGTTAGCCGGAAGCCTGCTAGGCAGGCATTATCGAATAGCGCCATTTGATGAGAGATATGAACAAGAAGCTTCGAGAAAACTGGTGTTTTCTGAATTATATCAAGCTAGTAAGCAAACTGAGAATCCGTGGGTATTTGAAGCCGAATATCCGGGAAAAAGCAGAATATTTGATGGAAGGACGGGGAGCCCTTTTGAACAACCCGTTCTAATAGGACAGCCTTATATCTTAAAATTAATTCATCAAGTTGATGATAAAATCCACGGCCGTTCAAGTGGACATTATGCCCTTGTTACACAACAACCTCTTAGAGGAAGGGCAAAGCGAGGGGGACAGCGGGTAGGAGAAATGGAGGTTTGGGCTCTCGAAGGGTTTGGTGTTGCTCATGTTTTACAAGAAATGCTTACTTATAAATCTGACCATATTAGAGCTCGTCAGGAAGTACTTGGTACTACGATGGTTGGAGAAACAATACCTAACCCCGAGAGTACTCCAGAATCTTTTCGATTACTCGTTCGAGAACTACGATCTTTAGCTCTGGAACTGAATCATTTCCTTGTATCTGAGAAAAACTTCCAGATTCATAGGAAGGAATGAATCAGTATTTTTCTTCTATGATCGATTTACCAACTATGTCTTAAGCCCCGTCTCAGTAGCTCAATGGTAGAGCAGTCGGGTTCTTACAATTGTTACATGAGAGAGGTCGTAGGTTCAATTCCTACCTGAGAATGTTGGGATTGTTGTCTTTGCGGAGTGATGGATCAGTCTAGAAGGGCGCGATTGCTTACTTTTTGATTTCCATGGAGTGTAAAGTTCCGGGTAAGAACCTGTGCGGGATTGATTTAGTGGTTCCTTCATCCCGTAGGGCGGGGTAGTCTATCGGTGAATACATAACATTTCTCAAGAACTCTGATTCAACCCTTTCTGTGTCACTAACTGGGCTCTCTACCCGGGGCCGGGGCAAAGAATAAAGGATGTCAGACCGCGCCCTTCTAGAGCAGGAGATCTTACTGCTTTTTCACGAGGGTATGCTTTCTTTTTGAATGAATACCCGGTAGCTGTAGCAAAGGAAGAAGTCCAATTCTACCGGATGTCTTTCAGACAAAGAAAGAAATTGGAATATAAAAGCTCCAACATCGAATCGGTCTTATTCCTCCTCTAGCCCTTATGATATCAACAAAAAAAGCGAGTTGAGGTCTCAAAGTCAAATGCAAGAGTCACTATATATTCTCCAAAAAGCTCTTTTCCCAGCCTTTCATACTCGGACTCAGATCTGGGACTAGCTAGGGGATTTCGACCCTGATCTGTCTACGCGATGAATTAATTGAATGGATTCGGGTATAAGAGGAGATGTATAAGGCTAACCAGATCGTCACCACACATCGTCAACTGAACCTTGGCATGCTTCCATCAGCGCTGAAAAGACTGCATTGAACGAGAAGAGAACTAAGGCAAGGCTGGTGATGTGCCACTGTATGGAGGGTTCAGAGAGAGTAGAAGTGAAACAAGAATCTTTATTTAGTGGAGCTAATATGATCGTATGTCTCCTTCTTGAGAAAGCTGGCTTGCATAAGGAGATAAGAGCGTAATTGCTCTAAGTGCGAGCACGTGCGCTACAACTACATCATAAAGAAAAAAGATGTAACAAAGCACAATTAGCGTAACATATGGGAAAGCGGCTAGCGCAAAACGAAAGCAAGGGGAAGACCAGGCGAATCTTTACGGACTGGACTCACAACTATAGCAAAGGTCATCCAGGGTTCCTTCGTTCTATCTGTTCACTTAAGACTGCACTTTAAAAGGTAGTTCTGAAAGGCACCTCTTCAATCCTATTCAACCTTCTATGGAGAAGCCCCAGAACTACGCTTGAAGCTTCATTCAGATCGATTCCAGTCGCCGCTACGCCACATCAATCCGTTATGGCTTGACCCTCTTCCTTAGCAGCTACGGATTCTCCGGGCAGCCATATTTGCGTGGAATTACATCAGTACATTAGTTAGACGAGCAGTGGATTACATCACCCCGATTCGCACCAAGTTTTCTCTGTCGGGCATGGAGAAAGCTCCAAGGATTGACCCGGGGTTAGACCACTCTACGGAACCCCTTTTGACGACTGCTCTGTGCTTGCCGCTATCTTTCTGCCGGCCAGGACCAATTCCGCTTAATGCCATGATTGAGTCATGACGAGCTAGACTGATGACGCTCTTTCAAGGACCGGAAAAACTCTCTAATGCTGAGGATCAAACGTTGCTTCGGATGTCTATGAGAAGGAAGCTTCTCACAGATATTGACTCTTAGATAGATACCAGCATAGTATCTTAATTAACAGTTTTCTGGAACTTGGTTGCACTCGTAAAGCGGCTTAAGAGAGCAGCGAAAGAAGCCCACTACGCGGTGATATTTCCTGACTAGCAAGTTCCGGTCCAGGCTCTAATCCAGTCTCTGATGGCGTAGCTGATGTGTCATGCTAGGAAGCTGAGCTAGGGCATTTTTTCTTTCTCAACGGGAGTGAAACCCTTCCTCTATGCTGACAGAAGCAACCAAGCTCCTGCTTTCATGGTTCGTCGGCTGATGGTTGTACGTGTTTCTGTCTTTTTGTCGGTATGCTGTTCCACTATTACTTTCCGTAAACCTTTCAATAGCTGCTGAACTCGAGACAAATACCTCTTGAGCTCTTTAGCCTCATAACTGCCATTGACCTGATGCACGACTATCTTTGAATCACTAAACCCCAACACTTCTTCTTCTCCCATCTTCTTTGCCAACTTCAATCCCGTAATTAAAGCTTCATACTCGGCTTCGTTGTTAGTTGCTCTTCAGTCGAACCGCAAAGCATATGTGATCTCACTTCCTTCGGGGCTTTGAAATAATAAGCCCGCACCGCTCCCTTCTTCACTCGCTGCCCCATCAACAAACAGAGTCCACATCGAAGATTCCTTGCTTGTCTCCCTTTCTGCACTTTTATCTTCCTGCCGTTTTTCAGCGATCTAGTTATAAAACTTGTTTGAGTGGGAGTGGCCAGCTATCCATATAGGTCAAGCGCTAAGCGATAGATTTTCCTGGCCCTGAGCCAACAATGCCCCGGGACAATCTCTTTATAAACCGACCGAACCTTGTTCTTGATCTCGATTTGCATCAGCCTTCGACAAGACGAGATAAGAATCTCTAGCACCAAGAAGGGAAGCGGCGAACGAAAGCAACCTGACCTGCGGGAGATTGAATTCCCTAAACCCTATTCGATTCTAATACACCCGAATGAGCATCAGAAAGAGAGGCTTTGGCCTAGCCTTAATGAGATCAATCACGAGTCTTCGCTACAGAATCTTCCTAAGTCGTAGCTTGAAAGTCAACCAGAAATAGAACGTACAGAAGCCAGATCTATAAAATGAGGCTAGAGCTACAATCCGTAACTTGGAGATTGACTTTCTCGGGGAATATTGAAGGCTGTGTCGACCCCCGTTTGATTAATGAATCGATAGGACAAGAATCACAGGAAAAAATTCCCATGAGTCTCCTTTGAAACAGACGCCGAAACAAATGCCCGTGAAGAAATCTGGTGCGAGGGAAGATTGCCCCCAGGCTATGAATCAAAATTTGGAATAGCAGCTCTTTTGCGGGACTTTCTTCTTTCTTTTACAGATGTTGAATCCGCAGCACATGAACTGGTCGAGTGAATGGCTACTGCAAGAGAATCCGCTGCTCTTGAATCAGAGTAGGCTGCCTTTCCTATTGAAGCTTATGTTGTTGCGGTTATTGCATTAAGCACGGGTTACGAAAGCAAGGGCATTCAAGCTTTCCTTCTCAGATGGGGCCTAAGGACTCTTTTCTCGGCGTAAGGACTGGTACATTAATATGCAGGAGCGAATTCCTATAACAGGTAAAACCACCTCCCCATCTCAAGGGGGCTTTCAGCGACCAGATCCAGGACATTCCTATAGGCTTCACCTTCTATCCCGTTTGGAACTGAGACGGGACTGTAACCGCTCATTATGTCACCTGTCTTTTCGACAGAAATTTCATTATTAGTTAAACCAGCGGGTTGAGAGGGTGTACCATAGGGTTCGACCTTGACCCCCATCCAACTATATTCTAATTTTATACCGTTTTTCATTTATTTTTATTACCCTTTCCGCTAATGGCACATAGTGAAAAAAGGCTACGAAAAGGTAAATCAAATAACCAGATAACAAGAATGCAAAATAGTAGACAATGAAACCTTTGTTTATTTGACCAATTCCTTCTAAAACCTTCTCAATCATTTGCTTTTGTTTATTCTTTTATACTGCTCTGCTCCCCCTTTAAAAGAGAGACTTAGAACTAAACGAAAGCTTTTCTTGGTTGTTAACCAACGGAATACATGGGAAAAAGAAAGAGTGTTTTGAACACCCGAAAGCCCTTCCTCGGATTCGAACCGATGACTTTATTAGCCTCTTTCTAAATAAAGGGCGAGAGCTTGACACTTTCTATATATATATATTTGATTCTTCATTATTGGCTACACAAGCTTCGTAGCGATACACTGAACACAAAGCCAATCTCGAATTCTTGCAACTACGAAAACTACAACAACCCCCGTGAACAGACCCTTTGTCAGTTAATTAGAGTGTTATAACTATATAAATATATATATAATATATACAAGAGTTCCGCGCAAGCAGCAATCGGAGGAGATTCCGCTCTTTCTTTAGTTTATGGAAGTCCTAGTCTCTTTTCTTACCATATAAGGAAAATAATGAAACATTACTTTTCCCAAGCTTATCTTTATCTTGATCAGGGTTATTCTCGGGGAGGAGCACAAGCGTAAAGAAGAGAATAAGTTAAAGTGATTCTTCGACCTATGCATTTCATACGCAATTTCTTTCTCCGCCCTGGTCGAGCTCTCGTAATCGATCGCTCATATGTCCCTTCTGGGTAGCAGCGAATAAGGGGCTTAAGTCAA